TTTCATTATGGAGCAGCTCATGATCTTCATATCGATCTATTATCCACCTCTGCATCTATTCTTTCTTAGCTAAACGGGTGGAAGATCCATCCAATTTGGTTATATCATGGACTCGAAAAACGGATCGGAATGTGAATGAAATGCACGATCTTCACAGGTATCACTCCTAAACCTAAAAGGTGGAATAGCGATTTTCGAACCATTTCCTATAAGAGAATAGAATGGTTTCCATTACTTTGAGAAATGGATTCTATATCAAACTATAGCTATTGCATTAAAAAAGAAAAGAAACTAATAGAAGTCGAAGACGCGGAATGGTAGTGAATAGAGAAAAAGATTCTTCTGATTTTCTTGTTCCTGAAAATATTCTGTCTATCTCCTAGACGCCGTAGAGAATTGACAATTTTCATGTCTTTCAATTCTCGTACTCGTAATTGGAAAGTTACGGAAGGAGATCCATCATTTTGCAATGAAAACAACATAAAAAACTCTGGACAATTTCGAAATCAGACCAAGCGTCTTAATACATATGCCAAAAAATTCATTATTGGACCACCATTGATTACAAGATTTAGCTTTTATGAATCGCTATTGGTTTGATACGAATAATGGCAGTCGTTTCAGTATGTTAAGGATACAGATGTATCCACAATTCATTTAGAGTTACTTAATAGCCTATTTCTTATACTATATCTCTATCCTCTGAAATTCTCGAGCCGAAAGATGGATGCATATGCTGTGTTTCATTTTGCTAAATGATATCAATTAAACGGTGTATCAATTCTATAAATTGCATATAGCAATAAATAAATCAGCAAAATTCTTTTATTTTAGATAGAAGAAATGTTTCTTCTATCTAAAATAAAAGAATGTACCCTTATATCCAAATCCAATTTGCATCGAGAAAATAAATCCAAATTCCAGATTCCAGCAGTAGATGAATAATTGCAAATTTTTGTGTGTACAAGATTTGAATAACTTCAAAATAACTGACATAATTTTTGATTTTTCCTGATCAGAAAAATACATGAAAAAGAAAGGAGGTAGAAAAATTTTTGGATTTATGGTTAAAGAAGAAAAACAAGAAAACAGGGGTTCTGTTGAATTTCAAGTATTCAGTTTCACCAATAAGATACGGAAACTTGCTTCACATTTGGAATTACACAAAAAAGATTTTTCATCGGAAAGAGGTCTACGAAGACTTTTGGGAAAACGTCAACGTTTGCTGGCTTATTTGGCAAAGAAAAATAAAGTACGTTATAAGAAATTAATCAGTCGGTTGGATATTCGGGAGAAGTAATTTAATCGTTGGATTTTTTTTATTTTATTAGTAGTCTTATAGTAGTCTTAGATTTTGCATTTTGATGAGCCTCGTTTTGAGGAATTCATGGAATAATGAATTAAGGAAAAAAGAATTATGAGTCCACCACTTACAAGAAAAGATCTTATGATAGTCAATATGGGTCCTCAACACCCATCAATGCACGGTGTTCTTCGACTGATCGTTACTCTCGATGGTGAAGATGTTATTGATTGTGAACCCATATTAGGCTATTTACACAGAGGAATGGAAAAAATCGCGGAAAACAGAACTATTATACAATACTTGCCTTATGTAACACGGTGGGATTATTTAGCTACTATGTTTACAGAAGCAATAACGGTGAATGCACCAGAATTCTTGGAGAATATTCAAATACCCCAAAGAGCCAGTTATATTAGAGTAATTATGTTAGAATTGAGCCGTATAGCTTCTCACTTGTTATGGCTTGGACCTTTTATGGCAGATCTCGGAGCACAGACCCCTTTTTTCTACATTTTTAGAGAGAGAGAGTTGATATATGATCTATTTGAAGCTGCTACAGGTATGCGAATGATGCACAATTACTTTCGCATCGGAGGAGTAGCTGCCGATCTACCTTATGGATGGATGGATAAATGTTTAGATTTCTGTGATTATTTTCTACGAGGAGTTGTTGAATATCAACAACTTATTACGCGGAACCCAATTTTTTTAGAACGAGTTGAAGGAGTAGGTTTTATTAGCGGAGAAGAAGCTGTAAATTGGGGCTTATCAGGACCGATGTTACGAGCTTCTGGAATACAATGGGATCTTCGTAAAATTGATATTTATGAGTCTTACAATCAATTCGCTTGGAAAGTCCAATGGCAAAAAGAAGGAGATTCCTTAGCTCGCTATTTAGTACGAATCGGTGAAATGGGGGAATCCATAAAAATTATTCAACAGGCTATACGCAAAATTCCTGGAGGCCCTTATGAGAATTTAGAAGCCCGACGTTTTAAGAAAGCAAAGAATTCCGAATGGAATGATTTTGAATATCGATTTCTTGGTAAAAAACCTTCGCCCAATTTTGAATTATCAAAGCAAGAGCTTTATGTAAGAGTAGAAGCCCCAAAAGGTGAATTAGGAATTTATCTGGTAGGAGATGATAGCCTTTTCCCCTGGAGATGGAAAATCCGTCCACCCGGTTTTATTAATTTGCAAATTCTTCCTCAGTTAGTTAAAAAAATGAAATTGGCTGATATCATGACGATATTAGGTAGTATAGATATCATTATGGGGGAAGTTGATCGTTGAAATGGTAATAGATAGGGTAGAGGTAGAAACTATCAATTGTTTTTCAAAATCGGAATTATTAAAAGAAGTCTATGGAATAATATGGATTCTACCCATTTTGGCCCTCCTACTGGGAATCACAATACAAGTACTCGTAATTGTGTGGTTAGAAAGAGAAGTATCCGCGTCGATACAACAACGTATTGGTCCTGAATATGCTGGCCCCCTGGGACTGCTTCAAGCTATAGCAGATGGAACTAAGCTGATTTTTAAAGAAGATATCCTCCCGTCCCGAGGAAATATTCCTTTATTTAGCATTGGACCCTCTATAGCAGTCATATCCGTTTTATTAAGTTTTTTAGTTATCCCTTGGGGATATCGTTTTGTTTTAGCTGATCTTAGTATTGGGATTTTTTTATGGATTGCCATTTCAAGTGTTGCCCCTATTGGTCTTCTTATGGCAGGATATAGCTCAAATAATAAATATTCTTTTTCAGGCGCTTTACGAGCAGCTGCTCAATCTATTAGTTATGAAATACCATTAACTTTTTGTGTGCTAGCAATATCTCTACGTGCGATTCGTTAAAATAGGAGCTTTTTCCTAAAAAATATATTGAATACTTATTCTTATTCTGCATTCAGATTGATAAGTTAAACTAGATAGCTATATGAGTGAAACAAAACTGCTTATTAATTTGCAGTAAAAAGAAAAAATCTCATTTCCTACGTACAAGAAAAAAGTTGAACTAAACATAAGCAGTGTAAACTCTTTACCCCAAGGTTGAGATTGTTTGATTAGTCATCATATCTTGAAGCGGGCAAGAATAAAGGATTCCCGGTATGGAATTCCATTACTTGAATATTTTTAGTTATTACTAAAACTTATAACCATAAGGGAATCCATCAAGAGTTAGTGAGGGATTAGGAACACTAAAGTACATAAAGGATTAGTAATGAGAGAATCAAAATCATTAGACATTTTTTCTTCTAAAAGGAATCATAATAAGGACTTGAAATTAGTGGAAATGATCAAGTAGTACTTTCTTCGGATTCCGATCCAGAGTATGTTCCCATTCACTTGTTAAACAAATGGCTATCAAGAACGAATTAACCCTTTATTCCTTTTTTCTTTTTAAGTATTCCCTTCCCAGGGAAAGAAGAATAGGACAAAAGATATGGAATGCAATAAAAAAAGAATCCTTATTTATTCTTTCCTTCCTTTATCCATATTCATACAAAATTTCTCATGAACTAATGCCCAATTCTTTCCATTTATTAATTGCTATAACGAGTGTTTTATTACAATAATAAGTTATTACTGAACAAAGAAAAATTTTCATTTTATTACATAAAGGGGGAGATCAATTCGGAAGCGCTTTTTTATTATTCAAGCAGACGGAATTGCTTTGGTCTAATTTAGGGCTTTCCAATCAATTTTATCTTACCTAATTCTATCTACGCACAGGGGATAATACCAAAATGGAACAATCCTTTCCTTTTTCTGATCATAGAGGAGCCGTATGAAGCTAAGGTTTCATGTACGGTTTTGAAATAGCGGTGGGAACTGTGATGTTATCATCGACTATGATTATCTAACAGTTCAAGTACAGTTGATATAGTTGAAGCACAGTCAAAATATGGTCTTTTTGGATGGAATCTTTGGCGTCAGCCTATAGGCTTTCTAGTTTTTCTAATTTCTTCGTTGGCAGAATGTGAAAGATTACCCTTTGATTTACCAGAAGCAGAAGAAGAATTAGTAGCGGGTTATCAAACCGAATATTCCGGTATTAAATATGGTTTATTTTATCTTGCTTCTTACCTAAATTTATTAGTTTCCTCTTTATTTGTAACTATTCTTTACTTAGGCGGGTGGAATTTTTCTATCCCTTATATACCCCTTTTTGGGTTTTTCCAAATGAATAAAATGGTTGGAATTTTGGAAATGATAATGGGTATCCTTATTACATTAACTAAAGCTTATTTTTTTCTCTTCATTTCTATCACAATAAGATGGACTTTACCCAGAATGAGAATAGATCAGTTATTAAATCTTGGATGGAAATTTCTTTTACCTATTTCTCTGGGCAATCTCTTATTAACAACTTCTTCTCAACTAGTTTCACTATAAATATAAATAAGATAATACAATAACAGTAAGAATATCTTCAACACAAAAGTTCTTTCAAACAAGAGAAAGAAACATACCTTTTTCATCGATATTTAAAATATGTTCCCTATGATAACTGGGTTGATTAGTTATGGTCAACAAACAATACGCGCCGCAAGATACATTGGTCAAGGTTTCATAATTACCTTATCCCACACAAATCGTTTACCTATAACAATTCACTACCCTTATGAAAAATCACTTACATCCGAGCGTTTCCGGGGGCGAATACACTTTGAATTTGATAAATGTATTGCTTGTGAAGTATGTGTTCGCGTATGTCCGATAGATCTACCCCTTGTGGATTGGAGATTCGAAAAGGATGTTAAAAAGAAACAATTGCTTAATTATAGTATTGATTTCGGAGTTTGTATATTTTGTGGTAACTGTGTTGAATACTGTCCGACAAACTGTTTATCAATGACTGAAGAATATGAACTTTCTACTTATGATCGTCATGAATTAAATTACAATCAAATTGCTTTGGGTAGGTTACCAATCTCCATAATGGGAGATTACACAATTCAAACAATTAGGAATTCGCCTCGAAGTAAAATAGAGGAAGAAAAATCTTGGAATTTAAGAACGATTACTGATTACTAGGTACTAGGTTTTTTTAATCGAATAGTTTTTTACTAACTATAAAGAAAAAATAATAACTACTCCTTATTGCAAATTATTCCGGATTTAAAATGAGAGTAGATTTTCATGATGTAATTTCTAACTATACAACTTATATACAATATACAAAAAATATCCTAATCTCTTTTTCCTTCCTTGAATCGTTTAGTTTTAGTCAGTTCATGAAAAATTTTATACTATTAATTTTCTTATCCATAATGGATTTACCTGGACCAATACATGAGATTCTTGTGCTATTTGGGGTATTTGTTCTTCTACTAGGGGGTCTAGGAGTAGTATTACTTACCAACCCAATTTATTCTGCCTTTTCGCTGGGATTAGTTCTTGTTTGTATATCCTTATTCTATTTTTTATTGAATTCCTACTTTGTAGCTGTTGCACAACTTCTTATTTATGTGGGAGCCATAAATGTCTTGATCCTATTTGCTGTAATGTTTGTAAACGGCTCAGAATGGTCTAAAGATACAAATTATTCAACTATTGGAGATGGGTTTACTCTACTCGTTTGTATAACTATTCCTTTTTCACTAATGACTACTATCCCAGATACGTCATGGTATGGAATTCTTTGGACTACAAGATCAAACCAAATAGTAGAACAGGGTATCATAAATAACGTTCAACAAATTGGGATTCATTTAGCAACCGATTTTTATCTTCCGTTTGAACTCATTTCCCTAATTCTTCTAGTTTCCTTAATAGGTGCAATTACTATGGCTCGCCAATAAGAAATACTTAGAATGAATCAAAATTCTTAGAATTTCAAATGTAAAATAAATAACTAAAGAATCCTAATTTGGATTTAGTAAAACCCATCTACTGCCAACACAACAAATACCTTCTTTTTTCTTTTGTTGCGTAATTGTTCTTTTCTAATTAATTGAATCGGTTCAATTCTTGTCCTCATATTGAAATGAATCGAGATTGATAAGGAGTTAGTTAATGATGTTTGAGCATGTACTTTTTTTGAGTGTCTATTTATTTTCGATTGGTATCTATGGATTGATCACAAGCCGAAACATGGTTAGAGCTCTAATATGTCTTGAACTTATACTGAATTCAATTAATCTAAATCTCGTAACATTTTCTGATCTATTTGATAGTCGCCAATTAAAAGGAGACATTTTCACAATTTTTGTTATAGCCCTCGCGGCTGCTGAAGCAGCTATTGGACTATCCATTCTTTCTTCCATCCATCGTAACAGGAAATCCACTCGTATCAATCAATCTAATTTTTTGAATAATTAGACATAGAATCCTTTAAATAAAGGTACATATATAATAATATGGAACATTAAGATGAATAGAAATCGCTTATTATTATTTGAGAATATCCTTTTTTGAAGTAGGTTATTTCAGACTATTCTTTTTTTCTTATTGAATATTGCATTTTTTTGGATATTGCATTTTTTCAATTCATTGATATTGCAATTTGAATATTGCAATAATTTCTACTGAAAAGATGATAGCCAATAAATTGACTAATTGGAATTAGTATGTAGAATTCGTATAATTATGACTGTTGAAGCCTTAAATTCAAGTCTCTTGGCTCTTTTCATGCTTTCTCACAAACAGATTAAGAATTCTTTGTTAAAGTTTGTATAAACCATTGTTTCGTCTGGTGTCTACAATACATCTAACTTATATAGTACTAATTTTCTTTTTACCAGATCGAAAAATTTTATGTTGAAAAGAAAAATTTCTAGATCCAATGTCACATTCTGTAAAAATTTATGATACATGTATAGGATGCACTCAATGTGTACGAGCTTGTCCAACAGATGTGTTAGAAATGATACCTTGGGATGGATGTAAAGCCAAGCAAATTGCTTCCGCGCCGAGAACCGAAGATTGTGTGGGTTGTAAGAGATGCGAATCCGCCTGCCCAACAGATTTTTTAAGTGTCCGCGTTTATTTAGGGCCTGAAACAACTCGCAGCATGGCTCTATCTTATTGATACGTTACAAAAAACTCCACTTGAATCGTCTGATTCCTCTTTACCGAAGAAGCCTGTGCTCGAAACAATCGAGCATGGGCTTTTCTGGTCAAAACGTATCTTGTCTTTATTACTTTATCATGAGTTATTTTCCTTGGTTAACAATACTTGTTCTTTTTCCGATATTTGCGGGTTCATTAATTTTCTTTTTACCTCATAAAGGAAACAAAATCATTAGGTGGTATACTATATCTATTTGTTTATTAGAATTCCTTCTAATGACTTATGCATTCTGTTATCATTATCAATTGGAAGATCCCTTAATGCAATTAAAGGAGGATTCTAAATGGATAGATGTTTTCGATTTCCACTGGAGATTAGGAATCGATGGACTTTCATTAGGATCTATTTTATTGACAGGATTTATCACTACTTTAGCAACTTTAGCAGCTTGGCCAGTTACCCGAAATTCACGATTATTCTATTTCCTGATGCTAGCAATGTATAGTGGTCAAATAGGATTATTTTCTTCACGAGACCTTTTACTTTTTTTTATCATGTGGGAGTTAGAATTAATTCCTGTTTACTTACTTTTATCCATATGGGGGGGAAAGAGGCGTCTGTATTCAGCTACCAAGTTTATTTTGTATACTGCAGGTGGTTCCATTTTTTTCTTAATTGGAGTTCTGGGTATGGGCTTATATGGTTACAACGAACCAAAATTAGATTTGGAAAGATTGATTAACCAATCATACCCTGCAACATTGGAAATACTACTTTATTTTGGCTTCCTTATTGCTTATGCTGTTAAATTGCCGATTATACCTCTACATACATGGTTACCGGATACCCACGGAGAAGCACATTATAGTACATGTATGCTTTTAGCGGGAATCCTATTAAAGATGGGAGCATACGGATTGATTCGGATCAATATGGAATTGTTACCTCATGCTCATTATCTATTTTCCCCCTGGTTGGTAATAATAGGAGCGGTGCAAATAATCTATGCAGCTTCAACTTCTCTTGGTCAAAGAAATTTCAAGAAAAGAATAGCCTATTCCTCTGTATCCCACATGGGTTTCATAATTATAGGGATTGGTTCCATAACCAACATTGGACTAAATGGAGCTATTTTACAAATATTATCCCATGGATTTATCGGTGCTACACTTTTTTTCTTAGCGGGGACGGCTTGTGATAGAATGCGTCTTGTTTATCTCGAAGAATTGGGGGGAATATCTATCCCAATGCCGAAAATTTTTACCATGTTTAGTAGCTTTTCAATGGCTTCTCTTGCCTTGCCAGGGATGAGCGGTTTTATTGCGGAATTAGTAGTATTTTTCGGACTAATTACTAGTCCTAAATTTATGTTAATGCCAAAAATGCTAATTACTTTTCTAATGGCAATTGGAATGATATTAACTCCTATTTATTTATTATCTATGTTACGCCAGATGTTCTATGGATACAAGCTATTTTCTATTCCAAACGCAAATTTTTTGGATTCTGGACCACGAGAACTCTTTCTTTTAATCTGTATCCTTTTACCAGTAATAGGAATTGGTATTTATCCAGATTTTGTTCTCTCGCTATCCGTTGATAGGGTGGAGGCTCTCTTATCCAATTATTATCCTAAATAGGATTTTCTTTTTTTAACTAGTCCACTCTATATTCCTATAGTAGAAAACCCAAAAAATTCAGAAAAAAGCCAAAAAGTCTAATTAGATCTATCTCGAATTTTTGAGAACCCTTTGAAATGAAAAGACGCTCAAGGGGTTCTCAAATCAAACAAAAATGGAAAAAACCTTCATAAAAAAAGGGTTTTATGTTATGTAATCATTTAGATACTAATGTAAATGAACCATAACTATGTAAACCTATTCCTAATAGATTGATACCAAAATAGCAGATCCAAATTATAAGAAATCCTATCGAAGCTACAAGTGCAGAATTCGTACTCTTCCAAATTTTATTTGTTCTACTATGTAAATAAATTGCAAATATGGTCCAGGTAATAAAAGCCCAAGTTTCCTTAGGATCCCAATTCCAATAGGATCCCCATGCCTCATTAGCCCATACTGCTCCACAAAGAATGCCCACGGTTAAAAGGGTAAACCCTAGACTAATGACACGATAACTCCACGAATCCAAACGCTCAGTTAATTGATATTTGTAATAATTTGGAAATGCAGGAAAAAAAGTGTTTTTTAAAGCACTTCTTTTTGCATAGAAATATTCAATCTCACTAAAGAAAAACGTTTTACTTAAAACATTTTTTTTCTTTTTAGAAAAGAAATCGAAATTCTTTCGAAATGTAATGATTAGAAGAGCGGCAGATAATAAGGATCCGCACAAAAGAGTTGCATAACTTAGTAACATCATACTGACATGCATCAGTAACCACTGAGATTGTAGAGCGGGTACTAGTATTGTAGATTGATGGATTTCAGTTAAAAGACTTGATGTGGCAAAGCCTTGCGTGAAAATAGTGCTTGGCATAGTTATTGTGCTTAAACCATTTTTAGAGTTCTGTATCTTAGGAATAGTATGAAGAATATAAAGAACCCATGAAAGGAAGATCAATGACTCATATAAATTACTTAACGGAAAATGTCCCGAAGAAACCCAACGAGAAACTAAGAATCCTGTTATAGAGAAAAAAGTAGCTATCATTCCTTTTTCTGACGAATCACGTAATCCCCTAAGTTCACGAACTAATAAGGTTATCAAATGAATCATAATTACAATTGAAATAGTTGAGAAAGAGATATGAGTTAGTATATGTTCTAAAGTTGGGAATAGCATAAGGGGAAGGTCCATTACAAAATTGGAAATTTCGAATTGAATCTATTTTCTAATCTATTGTATTCTTTTTCGAGAATGCCGCCACTCGGACTCGAACCGAGATGCTTGAGCACTGCTTCCTAAGAGCAGCGTGTCTACCAATTTCACCATGGCGGCTAACTTGAAATAAAAGTTCACTTAAAAGAATAATAGTTATTTTCTCCCAAATCGTCGAGATTAGGAGAATCCATAGAATTTAGGAACATTAGAATTTCATCATTAAATACTTTGTGAATTTTGGATAAGAAATAAGATAGGTAGAGGTTGTAAGTCCTATTGCAAGAATACTGTACTTTTGATAATAGAATCCTCCTAAAAAAAATAGGAGGATTCTATTATCAAAAATTCTTTGATAGGAAAAGAATACTGAAGACACAATATACCAAAAACTTTTGTTCTATAGAACAATAACAGAGGGATTAGTTCTAAAAAGATTGCACCGAGGAATTCGACACATACACATATCAAGTACATTCATTAATTAATCCGAGCTATTTATTCATATTAAATAATTCAGATTTGTTTGGCATAGGTCAATTCAGATTATTCCAAAACCGGATTATTTGTTTGTTTGTTGCCCAGAAAACCTTTTGGTTTTGGATGCTCGTTGCCGCTAGAAAATGATCTTAATTTTGCTAAAGAGTAAGACTTTACTATGGAAAAATAAGTCTTTTTTTTCCAAATATTTTTACGAATACGTTTTTTTGCCATCGAAGTACGTTTTTTTGGAACTGCCATTCAAAAAGGAGATTCTTTTTTTTTTTCTAGTTGTATGTGAAAGACATCTATTGTCGCAAATTAATCCTTCTTTCTGTTTTTTCTTAGTATTTATACTAAAATTATAATTTTTTTTAGTTTATTTTGATTTTGTCTAAAGTGAATAAGACAAGAGTTTTTTACCGTATTATATATATATATAGAATATAGACAAAAATATATTATATACAAAGGTTTTCTATTTAAATCAATTTATATATCAAATATACTCCATATATAAATATATGGTATGGGAAATAAGCTCTCATATAAGAAGGGGAGATAAAAAGAAGGTAAAATTCAATCAAATAGTTAATTAAGTTCAGAACAGTATTCCATCATTGAATTCCAATCAAAGTAAAAAAAAACTTAATCTCTTAAACAAGACATTCTAAAACTTAGATAATTCTAGTCATTAGGATTTCCGTTTTATATGAAGTAAGAAATATTCGAGAATTTCCTAAAAATAGAGGTTTTCTTTGGAATTCTATCAATCAGTTAGGAAACAAAAGAGCTATTTCATTTTACCAGAAAGAAATACAAAAATGAATAGAAAGTGATATGATTCAATCTTTTTTTATTTTAATAAATAGCTTTTTTTAGCTAATAACTAGATAACGAAATTCTTTGATTAACTTTTTGAATTTAAGTAATTAAACCCATTCCGCATTTTTGAATATTTCAATGAGACAAATTTGGAAAAATTCAGAATTCCAGTATTTTTTCTTATTCTTATTTTGTTTTTTTAATTCCTTTAGAAAAAGATAAGAATAGGTTTGGTGAATCGGAAACAATTATTTTATTTTATAGACAAATTGAACTTTCAATTTCAACTAAAAATTGCTATACATATTTTTTTCTTATGGAACATACATATCAATATGCCTGGGTAATTCCTCTTCTTCCACTTCCTGTTATTATGTCAATGGGGTTTGGACTTTTTCTTATTCCGACAGTAACAAAAAATCTTCGTCGCATATGGGCTTTTCCTAGTGTTTTACTCTTAAGTATAGCTCTGGTATTCTCAGTTCATCTAGCTATTCAACAAATAAATGGAAGTTCTATCTATCAATATCTATGGTCTTGGACCATCAATAATGATTTTTCTTTAGAATTTGGATACTTCATTGATCCCCTTACTTCTATTATGTTAATACTAATTACTACTGTAGGAATCTTGGTTCTTATTTATAGTGACGATTATATGTCTCACGATGAAGAATATTTGAGATTTTTTGTTTATATAAGTTTTTTTAATACTTCTATGTTAGGATTGGTTACTAGTTCCAATTTGGTACAAATTTATTTTTTTTGGGAACTTGTGGGAATGTGTTCCTATTTATTGATAGGCTTTTGGTTTACACGGCCAATTGCAGCGAGTGCTTGTCAAAAAGCTTTTGTAACTAATCGTGTAGGGGATTTTGGTCTGTTATTAGGAATTTTAGGATTTTTTTGGATAACAGGCAGTTTAGAATTTCGGGATTTGTTCAAAATAGCCAATAACTGGATTCCTAATAATGGGATGAATTCTTTACTTACTACTTTGTGTGCTTTTTTTTTATTTCTTGGTGCAGTTGCAAAATCCGCACAATTCCCTCTTCACATATGGTTACCCGATGCTATGGAAGGGCCCACTCCTATTTCGGCTCTTATACACGCAGCAACTATGGTTGCTGCGGGGATTTTTCTTATAGCTCGACTTCTTCCTCTTTTCATATCCCTGCCTTTGATAATGAGTTTCATTTCTTTAATAGGTGCAATAACACTCTTCTTAGGAGCTACTTTAGCTCTTGCTCAGAGAGATATTAAAAGAAGCTTAGCCTATTCTACAATGTCTCAATTGGGTTATATGATGTTAGCTCTAGGTATAGGTTCTTATCAAGCTGCTTTATTCCATTTGATTACTCATGCTTATTCGAAAGCTTTATTGTTCTTGGGATCCGGATCCGTTATTCATTCAATGGAGCCTCTTGTTGGATATTCACCAGATAAAAGTCAGAATATGGTTCTTATGGGTGGTTTAAGAAAATACGTTCCAATTACACGAACTACTTTTTTATTGGGTACACTTTCTCTTTGTGGTATTCCACCTCTTGCTTGCTTCTGGTCCAAAGATGAAATCCTTAGTAATAGTTGGTTGTATTCACCTTTTTTTGGAATAATAGCCTCTTTTACTGCAGGATTAACTGCATTTTATATGTTTCGGATATATTTACTTACTTTTGATGGGTATTTGCGTGTTCATTTTCAAAATTACAGTAGTACTAAAGAGGGCTCGTTGTATTCAATATCCTTATGGGGAAAAAGCATATCCAAAGAGGTTAATAGGGATTTTGTTTTATCAACAATGAAGAGTGGAGTTTCTTTTTTTTCGCAAAATATATCCAAAATTCCCAGTAATGCGAGAAATAGGATAGGATCCTTTAGGACTCCTTTTGGGGCTAAAAACATTTTAGTCTATCCTCATGAAACGGGAAATACTATGCTATTTCCTCTTCTTATATTACTTATTTTTACTTTGTTCATTGGATTCATAGGAATCCATTTTGATAATGGAGTAATTAATAATGGAATATCAGAATTAGACATATTATCAAAGTGGCTAACTCCTTCAAGAAACTTTTTAGAAGAAAGTTCTAATTCTTCCATAAATTCATATGAATTTCTCACTAATGCAATTTCTTCTGTAAGTTTAGCTATTTTTGGTCTATTCATAGCATATATCTTCTATGGATCTTCTTATTCTTCTTTTCAGAATTTGAATTTGAAAAATTCCCTTGTAAAAGGGAATCCCAAAAACCTCTTTTTGGATCAAGTAAAAAAAAAGATATACAGTTGGTCATATAATCGTGGTTATATAGATGTTTTCTATACTAAGGTCTTTATCTTGGGTATAAGAGGATTAGCCGAACTAACGCTTTTTTTCGATAAAGGCGTCATTGATGGAATTATCAATGGAGTGGGTCTTGTTGGTTTTTGTATAGGAGAAGAAATAAAATATGTAGGGGGAGGTCGAATATCATCTTATTTATTCTTTTTTTTATCTTATGTATCCTTGTTTTTATTCTTTTTTCCTTAATTCATTATTCCATGAATTCCTCAAAACGAGGCTCATCAAAATGCAAAATCTAAGACTACTATAAGACTACTAATAAAATAAAAAAAATCCAACGATTAAATTACTTCTCCCGAATATCCAACCGACTGATTAATTTCTTATAACGTACTTTATTTTTCTTTGCCAAATAAGCCAGCAAACGTTGACGTTTTCCCAAAAGTCTTCGTAGACCTCTTTCCGATGAAAAATCTTTTTTGTGTAATTCCAAATGTGAAGCAAGTTTCCGTATCTTATTGGTGAAACTGAATACTTGAAATTCAACAGAACCCCTGTTTTCTTGTTTTTCTTCTTTAACCATAAATCCAAAAATTTTTCTACCTCCTTTCTTTTTCATGTATTTTTCTGATCAGGAAAAATCAAAAATTATGTCAGTTATTTTGAAGTTATTCAAATCTTGTACACACAAAAATTTGCAATTATTCATCTACTGCTGGAATCTGGAATTTGGATTTATTTTCTCGATGCAAATTGGATTTGGATATAAGGGTACATTCTTTTATTTTAGATAGAAGAAACATTTCTTCTATCTAAAATAAAAGAATTTTGCTGATTTATTTATTGCTATATGCAATTTATAGAATTGATACACCGTTTAATTGATATCATTTAGCAAAATGAAACACAGCATATGCATCCATCTTTCGGCTCGAGAATTTCAGAGGATAGAGATATAGTATAAGAAATAGGCTATTAAGTAACTCTAAATGAATTGTGGATACATCTGTATCCTTAACATACTGAAACGACTGCCATTATTCGTATCAAACCAATAGCGATTCATAAAAGCTAAATCTTGTAATCAATGGTGGTCCAATAATGAATTTTTTGGCATATGTATTAAGACGCTTGGTCTGATTTCGAAATTGTCCAGAGTTTTTTATGTTGTTTTCATTGCAAAATGATGGATCTCCTTCCGTAACTTTCCAATTACGAGTACGAGAATTGAAAGACATGAA